GACATCGTAAGCTAAACCTGTGCTGACGAATAACCAACCCGCTATGAATAGGGAAGGTATAGTAATGCTATGAATGACCCAGTATCGAATACTGGTAATAATATCCGCAAAAGAACGTTCTCCTGTGCTTCCAGACATGCTCAGCTCCACATATTCTTGTACAGGCAAATGTCAATCGATTCCGTAAAAGATGAGATCCGTAAATGGAAATTTACTGAAATTCTTTGTGGGATCGGCAATATTGTACCAAAGGTGTCTTTAGAGTATACCAAATCAGTATAGCCGTACTTCTTCTGACACAGCAAGGCAGTTTCAATTAATATGGAAACTAAGTATACGTATTAGACAATTTCTTTTTTCTTGCTTGTAATATAGAACTGAACTATGCGCCATTTAATAGAAAAATACGCTAATTAAAAAAATAAATATAGTATAAAGGTTCTCTTAATTATTGTCTTCGGACTCGAAACGGAAATCGGGTAAGGGATCAATGTGATACATTGGTTTCTAATTCTAATAATTCATCAAAGAGAGTATTATATTCCCACAATTCAATTAGACACGAAATTTAGAACTCTCTTTTTTGTGTTTTGTTTTTAGAAAGAAAGGCTTTTTTTTCTTTTTTCATTTTAAGGTATTGATTAATCGTCTAGTACCAACTAATAGTAGTAGGTAGTCGATAGTATTCGATGAAAAAAAAAACAAAATGGAATTGTAAGAAATTAATCAACATTCGCGATGTATGCATTCCTGTATTAGATCCAAGAGTTCTTTAATGTAGAACCTAAAATAAAGATAATAAGAATGAATCATCTTAAAATCGATTTGAACTAAAATAAAAATCCAAATTTTCTTTTTTTGCGTGATCGTGTTGATATCCTTTTGCTTATCATTAAAAAAAGGAAACGCTCAAATTAGAAATGCTTTTCCTGTTTTCTTCTTCGATAATGAGAGTTTTTGTTAACAAAGTTACATGAAACAGTTCTTATTTCTTTTTATTAATTTACTACAAGAGTTGCTCAAAAAATCTGTTGATTAGAAATCACGGAATTTGTAGATGTAACAGACAATGAGTCGATTTCTTTTTCTACCTCTCTTCCTTTTTTTTTCTTAGTTATATCTATATTTATAATGTACTAAATGTAATGATTGAGGAATAAATTGAACTTATTCTTTCAATTCAATTGGTATTTTTTCTTATTTTCGTCCCTATCTTTCACAAAAAATGTAAACTTAGGTAAGTGCTTTATAAATATATGTATAAAAAAACATATTTGATTTAGCTCCTTCATGCCTACTCTAACTAGTTATTTCGGTTTTCTACTAGCAGCTTTAACCATAACCTCAGCTCTATTTATTGGTCTGAGCAAGATACGGCTTATTTGAAATAAATTGAATCAACAATTCAGAATCATAAAAAAATCTTTCTGTAGGATTTCATGTATTTTTTAAGTTCTTTATAGCTCTTTATTTTAATTTTATCGATTTTTCGCGAAATTTTGCAAATTTCGGTTATTGAGATTCATGGACAATTAGGATTAAAATTTAGGGATAGATATTACCTCCCCCCTTTCCTTTCAAAAAAATTGAAATGATTGAAGTACTTCTATTTGGAATCGTCTTAGGTTTGATTCCTATTACTTTGGCTGGATTATTCGTAACTGCATATTTACAATATAGGCGTGGTGATCAGTTGGACCTTTGATTAGTTAACAATTTTTGTTGATTGACCTCCTTTCTTTAATTTAAGCCACAGGAGGTCAATTTTCGATTTTTCTTCCATTATTTAAGTCTAATTAGAATTAATAAGAATGGAATCACGCTCTGTAGGATTTGAACCTACGACATCGGGTTTTGGAGACCCACGTTCTACCGAACTGAACTAAGAGCGCTTTCTTATCACAGACAGTAAAGAACAAAAAAGAAAAGGAATCCTTTTATAACCCAATACTACATCCTGCATGCGTATCACAGATATAGAAGTATCGAATATATAGTTCGAATTGTATATGTGTTATATGTATATATAGTATTATACACTACTATAATATGATATATATAGTAATAGTCTTATATATCATACTATTCTATAGTAGTAGAATAGTATTCTAAAAATGACAGATTATATATGTCCAATTTGAATCGATTTCATCGATCTCAATGAATTCCTCTTTACTTCTCAGAGGAAAAGTAATAGGTAGGGATGACAGGATTTGAACCCGTGACATTTTGTACCCAAAACAAACGCGCTACCAAGCTGCGCTACATCCCTTTTAATAAATAGGTTTACAGTGTTATTGTAAAGAATCCTTTTCTTTTTTTCCACATCATTATTTCTCCTATTTAGATACACAATAGATCTTGCCATTTTTTCTTTTTTTTTCATATATAATATAAAAGTCGTTGGATACATATACGCTGTAAAGTAAAAAAGGCTTTTAGGGCAGCAGGAAAGATGCATTACTTTTTTAACTTAAAATAAAGGTAGAAAATCTTATCTACTGGATTGTTGTACATTTTGATTTGCTTTAGGAATTTCATAAGTGGTTTTTCTTTTTAAATACATATGCATCTGATCATCTATTATATATGTATTATTCTTATCTGTTACAATATATAAATAAAGAAAAAAAGAAGGAGGATTTTCAATGCGAGATCTAAAAACATATCTCTCCGTGGCACCGGTACTAAGTACTTTATGGTTCGGATCTTTAGCAGGTCTATTGATAGAAATCAATCGTTTTTTCCCGGATGCGTTAACATTCCCCTTTTTTTCATTCTAGTTATTGACACGGTAAGGGGGTAACGAAGATTAGAGATAGGATCCACTATCTGTGACTAATCCCCCGCCCTTTCTCCCTTTAACCTTATATTCGAAAAGGGAGAAAGAAAAAAGGATTCAACCTCAGCACAGCAAAGCTTGGGCGCAAGCTCGAATTGAAAATTCAATTAAAAAAAAAGAGTGAGAACGGAAATTAAAATGTGGGGCTAGGGCAAAAGTCTCATACACGAGACTTAAATGAAATACTGTGCTGGGTATAATTAGAGGAAAAATTTCGAACTCTAAAGAGAAATATTAGTCCTAACAAAAAAATAGAGTTAAAAATCATTAAAAAATCATTAGATTACGTATTCTTTATTATACTGATACTGAATTCTATTTCATATTCAAATTCTTTTATATATATATATTTACGATTCCTCTATTTACTGCAACGAAATTTTTTGAAGTGTATTTCTAGTTAGCAATTTTTTTCTTTCCGCTTTGGGTCGAAAATAAAAGAGTTGCTTGAATAAAAAAGTCACACACAAAAAGGGGGTTCATGGCCAAGGGTAAAGATGTCCGAGTAAGCGTGATTTTGGAATGTACTAGTTGTGTTCGAAAGAATGTTAATAAGGAATCAAGGGGTATTTCCCGATATATTACTCAAAAGAATCGACGTAACACGCCCAGTCGATTGGAATTGAGAAAATTCTGTCCCTATTGTTACAAGCATACAATTCATGGAGAGATCAAGAAATAGATCGAACCGAGAAGGACATATATTATACATATATTTCATTATATGATATGCATAAAAAAATTGATAAGAAAATGTAATAAAAAACATACATATTATTCTATGCAATAGATAAGAATTCTAATATATGGAATTCTATTAGAATTTTTTTTCATAAAAAAAGAAATAATATTAGAAAATATAGAATAGAAAAAAAGGATTCCGGACTAGAAGCTATATAGAATATAAATGGATAATAATATAAGCGATAAGCGCATATAAATAAACAAAAATAGAAATATCAAATATATAAATAAAGTAAAGATAACATATATAAAAATAGAAAATAAACAAATTCAAATTAAAGAAAAGAAGAAAAAAACCAAATCCTATTTCGAATTCATTTTTTTTAGATCCGACCGAAATAGGATTTTCGGTAGAATATTTTTTATATTATAAGGAATAAATAAACTAAACAAACCATGGATAAATCCAAGCGATCTTTCCTTAAACCTAAGCGGCCTTTTCGTAGGCGCTTGCCCCCGCTCCAATCGGGGGACCGAATTGATTATAGAAACATGAGTTTAATTAGTCGATTTATTAGTGAACAGGGAAAAATTTTATCTAGGCGCGTGAATAGATTGACTCTGAAACAACAACGATTAATTACTATTGCTATAAAACAAGCTCGTATTCTATCTTTGTTACCCTTTCTTAATAACGAGAAACAATTTGAAAGAGCCAAGTCGGCTGTTAGAACTACGGGTTTTCGAGGTTTTCGAACAAAAAAACAATAGGTTTACTTTTTTTATTTTATCGGACTAATTTCTATTCTATCTTCCCTTCCCGGAGTTCCTTCTCCGGGGAACTTTGTTTAAAAAATTTCGGGTGCTTCTTTCCAATCTTCTTTTTTTATGATCTCATTGGAAATACTATAAAGACAATTCCTATTTAATATAGCTATTTGTGCAAGTATTTTACGATTAAGAATCAACTGCCTCTTGTACAGGTCATGTATAAAATGACTATAACTATAGTATATGTCCTTTTCTGTTTCGCGAATTGCTGCGTTTATCCGAGTAATCCACAACCGACGAAAATCTCTCTTTTTCTTATCTCTATCTCGATGAGCCGAAAACAAAGCTCTTATTTTCTGTTGAGTAATAATACGAATAGGTTTTGAATGAGCCCCTCGAAAGCTTGATACAAATAAACGCATTTTTTTTCTCCGTCTCCGAGCTATATATCCTCGTCTAACTCTGGTCATTGAATAAATGAAACTTTGCTAAATAACTAATTGATTTTCTTTCTCTTTGAGTTATTTCTTCTTTCCTCACTGGTAATAACAAAACGGATTTTTCCAATGTATAAAAAGAATTCCAATGGCTTTTGCTACTATAACCTTCCCGACCACGATTTTTTCTTTTTTTCGAGGCATTTCGCCTCAACTCCAAATGAAATAAGAAATTGGATTGATACTACAAAAAGAAAAGCGTAGTAAATCTAGATGAATAAAGAAATAGTGGGTTCCTTCGTTTCTATGGTTACTTCTTAAACGGTGAGGTCCTCTCTATACACCGGAGCCCTTTACTTCGTTTAGTCAACGTTATTGGTAACTTGTACAATTCAAAATCTTTGGCTCTACCCATGAATTATCCAGTAATAGGTCTTTCACAACGAGATCCGCCTATACAGTAACGGTATTTAGTTTTGAAGGTTAGCTGGATAGCTGACCCTGTTAGTCCGTTTTGCAAAAATGGGCGCATAATCTTTTTTCTTTAAAAATAGTACTTTCCCGCTTAATGTATAGCATTTGCTACCAATGGGAACTTGCTTCTCATTTTAAATCGAGCTAATTAGGGTTACACCAAGGGAAACCATAAATTTCAAACGCAATAGATGGATATGGTAGATCTTTTTTTTTTCGATAGTGACCAGAGTTCTTCCATTTTATCCTATTCACAGGTAATGATCATTGATACTGGAAATTTTTTTCTGTTGTTAGCCCAGCTCATAATTTGAACGAGTCGCACATACACCCTAGTACATGTTCCTCGGCGCTGAGGACATCCCCGAAGAGCGGGGGATTTCGTGACGTTTCTGATTGGCTGTCTTGTGTTTCTAATAAGCTGTTTAATAGTTGGCATGCTGAATCATTTACATAAGGGACTGGTTTAGATCAATCCTAACCTGATGAGTATGAATTATTTCTAGTTATATAGAATATTACCCAGTAAAGTCAAAAGATAAAATATCAATTTGCGAATTTGACTACTTCGGCTCTTTCCATTGGTCCTTCTTTACTATTTCTACTCCTTCATGCGCTATAAGATCAATAATTCCGTGAGCTTGGGCTTCTCTTGCTGACATAAAAACATCCCTTTCCAGGTCTTCGGTTAGAACCCACAAAGGTTGGCCTGTTCTTTGTGCATAAACCTTTGTGAGTGTTTCTCGCAAAGTCAATAGTTCTTCCGCTTCCATCATACATTCGCCCGTTGATCCCTCATGAAAAGAACTAGCAGGTTGATGCATCATTACCCTGATGATATAACAAAAAGAATGTTCCTCCATCTCGCCTGATGAGGCGAAGACAAAAGATAGGGAATAACAATAAACTTGAACAACCGTACGTGCATCTTTTGCGCATTGCATACGGCTCGACAATGGAATTTACTTTTCTCTTCCATCGAATAAAAATAGAATCGATCAGATCCAGATCAGTAAATCATCCAATTACCACCCTTCTTTTCGTGAGTTCAAAATACTATGATGGCTCCGTTGCTTTATATATTCATTTCGTTCATTTCGTCTGTAATTCAGCAATCCCAAAGTTTCTTTTTGATCCGAAATAAGAAATTTTTTTTATTTTCGTACTCTCATAAATATTGTTAGGTTAGGATTAAGAGTCTTTTGGTATAAAAATAAAAAAGTTTGTGACGCTGAAACGGACTCCGGATAAATCAAAAATCGGGAATACCCTTTATCTCATACTCCTCTCTCGATACATAATCTAATTTTTGAAAAAAAACTAACCAAATTTTGCATATCGAATTCAAAGTGCCATGCTATTTTTACTATTTTTACTTAACACTACTCATAATATATCTTGATATTTCTTGTGGTGAAGGCATAGTCTTTTTTTCTCAAATAAAAAACTCATTGGCGCCAAAGCCAAGCGTGAGGGAATGCAAAACGTTTGGTAATTTCTCCTCCGACCAGGATAAAAGATCCCATTGAAGCGGCTACTCCCATGCATATTGTATATACATCTGGTAGCACAAGTTGCATAGCATCAAAAATAGCTATTCCGGGTAATACCCATCCGCCAGGACAATTTATAAACAAATACAAATCCTGGGTCTGATCCTCTATACTGAGATATATGATAAGACCAACAAGATAATTCGAGGTCTCGGTCGTAATCTCTTGGGTTAAAAAAAGTAATCTTGCTCGATAAAGTCGGTTGATTAGGGTAAAATTGTATCCCTTAGGAACCGTACATGCACCTTTTGATGCATACGGTTCAAAAAAAATGTGAAAAAGAAAAAAATCAATGTGTAGATTACTGCCCTCTTTTTTTTATACCAGTTCTTTCTAACTTCTAATGAGGGGGGTTGTCTTCTATTTTTCAATAAATATGAGTTTTTCCTCGTTTCCTTATTTCTACTATAAATAAAAAAGAAATATATAAAAATAGATAACTAGAAATTAGAAAAAAATAGAAATTCTATTTTATATAGAATAAAGTATATAATAAAGAAATAAAAAAAGATAATGATAATTAAGATTAATATAGTAAATCACAGTAAAAAGATAATATAGAAGACTCCATATCGAGATACAAAATAGAACAAGGGAATCATACACAGAATATAAAATTACATATCATATAAAGTAAAATTTAATATATAACAATATGCAAATTTCAAAAAAAATCATAAAAAAAGGATAGTATGTATAAAGAAATAGTATTTGTATAGGTATAATTTTTGGAACTAACTGTTCGTTGATTTATTGTTTCATCGAGATCGGATGCAAACCGCGATGTAATTTTCTTGTTCTTGAAGGGGCCTCTTTAATTCTTTTAGGTTTATGCTCTACTCCGGGTAAAAATCTGCTCGATTTATTTTGCACATATAGGTCAAATGCGTCTAATACCGCTTATTTTTGTTTTTCTAAGATTTCGTTTTTTTTTTTCATTTAGTTCATGCCTTTGCCAAAAAAAATAGGATATTCGACATATTGAATTCATCTAGTCTATTCGAGTGATTAAGGTTCAGATGAGTCCTATATCTATTCCATTTAGAATTTTTAAAAATAGGAAAAATTTTTCATACAAGCAATAATTATCGATATATTACCAATTGGGATTTGTTTAAACGGAGCCTGGATACTTCATGTCATTTTATTGGTTCAACCAAGCCAACCATAAATTATTCTAATTGATACTATTAGTCTGAATCCCCCTACAAATGGATCTAGTTGGACTTCGCGCTCCAAATTTTTGACGATTCAACCAATCTTTCTTGGGCGAAGGGAAGGATATCTCGATCGGGGAAGAGAACGGGGAAATCCCACATGACCCAATATATCTGACAAGTCGCACTATATGTCAACCCAAGTTGCATCTTCATCTCCCGGAATTCGAAAGGGTACTTTTGGAACACCAATAGGCATTAACTGAAAGAAAAAAGAATTAAATAATATATTTCACTTTGATATGGAAACGTAATAATGGGGCTATTCTCTTCATAATATCAACATGTATGATAAGGGTTGATATTCTTTATCATATATTCTGTCTAGAATACATTAGAAAAGGTCATAAAAGCCGATAGAATGACTCAAGGAAAATTCTTACGACTAGAGCCTTCCAATGATGAACAAATATGGCGGCATTTGCTCATAGAAAAAGGTATCAACCCCCATTGCATATTGGTACTTATCGGGTATAAAATAGATCTGTTTCTCTTTGTTCCTACAAACATAATTGTTCCATTATTACCAATAGAATAGAACAAATATTAACCCTTGCTCCGAGATAATCCACTGAACAGAACAGGGGTCCATTGATAGTCATAGTCTTTTCCAATGCAATAAAGTTACATAGTGTCTATTTTGATTTGAGAAAGGGGTATTTCCATGGGTTTGCCTTGGTATCGTGTTCATACCGTTGTATTGAATGATCCTGGTCGGTTGATTTCTGTCCATATAATGCATACGGCCCTGGTTGCTGGTTGGGCCGGTTCGATGGCTCTATATGAATTAGCAGTTTTTGATCCCTCTGATCCCGTTCTTGATCCAATGTGGAGACAGGGTATGTTCGTTATACCCTTTATGACTCGTTTAGGAATAACCAATTCTTGGGGCGGTTGGAGTATTACAGGGGGGGCGGTAACGGATCCCGGTATTTGGAGTTATGAAGGTGTGGCCGGGGCACATATTGGGTTTTCTGGCTTGTGCTTTTTGGCAGCTATTTGGCATTGGGTATATTGGGATCTAGAAATTTTTTCTGATGAACGTACCGGAAAACCTTCATTAGATTTGCCTAAGATTTTTGGAATTCATTTATTTCTTTCCGGGGTGGCTTGTTTTGGTTTTGGCGCATTTCATGTAACAGGCTTGTATGGTCCTGGAATATGGGTGTCTGATCCTTATGGACTAACTGGAAAAGTCCAGTCAGTAAATCCCGCATGGGGCGTAGAAGGTTTTGATCCTTTTGTTCCAGGGGGGATAGCCTCTCATCATATTGCAGCAGGGACATTGGGCATATTAGCGGGATTATTCCATCTTAGTGTCCGCCCGCCCCAACGTCTATACAAAGGATTACGTATGGGTAATATTGAAACCGTACTTTCCAGCAGTATCGCTGCTGTCTTTTTTGCAGCTTTTGTAGTTGCCGGAACTATGTGGTATGGTTCAGCAACTACTCCGATCGAATTATTCGGTCCCACTCGTTATCAATGGGATCAGGGATACTTTCAGCAAGAAATATATCGAAGAATTAGCGCTGGGCTGGCCGAAAATCAAAGTTTATCAGAAGCTTGGTCAAAAATTCCTGAGAAATTAGCCTTTTATGATTACATTGGAAATAATCCGGCAAAGGGAGGATTATTCAGGGCAGGTTCAATGGACAATGGGGATGGAATAGCTGTTGGATGGTTAGGCCACCCAATATTTAGAGATAAAGAAGGACGTGAGCTATTTGTACGTCGTATGCCTACTTTTTTTGAAACATTTCCAGTCGTTTTGATAGACGGAGATGGAATTGTTAGAGCCGATGTTCCTTTTAGAAGAGCAGAATCGAAATATAGCGTCGAACAAGTAGGTGTAACTGTTGAGTTCTATGGTGGCGAACTCAATGGAGTCAGTTATAGTGATCCTGCTACTGTGAAAAAATATGCTAGACGTGCTCAATTGGGTGAAATTTTTGAATTAGATCGTGCTACTTTGAAATCGGATGGTGTTTTTCGTAGTAGTCCAAGGGGTTGGTTTACTTTTGGACATGCTTCCTTTGCGCTGCTCTTCTTCTTCGGACATATTTGGCATGGGGCTAGAACCTTGTTCAGAGATGTTTTTGCTGGTATTGATCCAGATTTAGATTCTCAAGTAGAATTTGGAGCATTCCAAAAACTAGGAGATCCAACTACAAGAAGACAAGCAGTCTGATACATTAAATCAAGATTTCTCTGATCCCTAATGTCAAATCAAATCACAAAAAGAGAGACGAAAAATATGAAAGCAATAATCATTTGACTCTTTCTTTATCAGGGAAATAATCCCCAATAAACAGGTATGGAAGCTATAATTGTAAACCACAATCGAATCTATGGAAGCATTGGTTTATACATTTCTATTAGTCTCGACTCTAGGGATAATTTTTTTCGCTATATTTTTTCGAGAACCGCCTAAAGTTCCAACTAAGAAATGATTTTTCATTATCTCCGTTGAAGTAATGAGCCTCCCAATATGCATTCAATATTGGGAGGCTCATTACTTCAACTAGTCCCCGTGTTCCTCGAACGGATCTCTTAGTTGTTGAGAGGGTTGCCCAAAAGCGGTATATAGGGCATACCCGGTAAAACTTACAAGTAAACCAGATAGAAAGATGGCGACTAGGGTTGCTGTTTCCATTCTTAGATGAATTCAAGACCGCAATGGATCTCTGATAAGATCCTTTATTTACAGGGGAATGGTATACAAAGTCAACAGATCTCAATAAATACAATCGGATTTATGGCTACACAAACCGTTGATAGTAGTTCTAGATCTCGTCCAAGACAAACTACGGTAGGGGCTTTATTGAAACCGTTGAATTCGGAATATGGTAAAGTAGCTCCTGGGTGGGGAACTACTCCTTTGATGGGTATCGCAATGGCTTTATTTGCAGTATTCTTATCTATTATTTTAGAGATTTATAATTCTTCCGTTTTACTGGATGGAATTTTAATGAATTAAATCCACAAGAACTAGTAAGTTCGAGTTTTTCAATACAAAGTTAAATTTCAAGTTTCTGATTTATAACACCCTTGGTAGTTCGATCGCGGAATTTCTTTCTGTATTTCCGGAATATGAGTGTGTGACTTGTTATAATTGATCCTATTGATAATACAGAGAATGGTTCTGTCATCTTATCTTTATCAAGGCGGTTCTACCTCGTCGGATACTCATCCTAGTATCTGGAGCACGGAATATTATGAAATAGATACAGAATTGAACTATGATTCATACTGAATATTCAGACCTTGTGACCGGATTCTAACTACAAAATTTTCAACGAATTAGATTATAAATTGAAAGATTTTTCTTTCTGTTTATGCTTAGTTTGACTAATAAGGTAAATTCTTTCGTATTTTGAGTCATTATACCTAATTGATTGAATAAGTGATGATCCGATAGTTCTTACTCAGGGAATCTTTGGGCTTGGGGTTTTTATTGAATCATCGTGGTTCTAGTATGAATCTGGGGTTTCAATTAATTTATAGGGTCTTAACAAGAGAAATTCCTATCAATGAGAAAAAACAATAGTCAAAGCCGGATTACACACAACTAACAAATCAAAGAACAAATAGGGAAAGAGAAGATTCAAGAGGCCTGTAGTAATAATAAAGAAAAAAAGGAAGAGCCGACTTGATATTTTGGCATTATCACCACAAAGAAGAACTTTCGTTTTTTTAATGCTTCGTATCTGAACTTCCGAGAAGATTAGATGAAATCGGAAGATCTATTCCATATGCGCTGGGAGCAGTATTTGTGTGTTTCTGCTTGAGCTGTACGAGATCAAATTCTCATATACGGTTCTCAGAGGGGGAGTCCCCCCGGTTTACCTATCTCAATAAAGTCTACGATTGGTTCGAAGAACGTCTCGAGATTCAGGCGATTGCAGATGATATAACTAGTAAATATGTTCCTCCTCATGTCAACATATTTTATTGTCTAGGCGGAATTACCCTTACTTGTTTTTTAGTACAAGTAGCTACGGGGTTTGCTATGACTTTTTATTATCGTCCAACTGTTACTGACGCGTTTGCTTCTGTTCAATACATAATGACTGAAGCAAATTTTGGTTGGTTAATCCGATCAGTTCATCGGTGGTCGGCAAGCATGATGGTTCTAATGATGATACTGCATGTATTTCGTGTGTATCTCACCGGTGGATTTAAAAAACCTCGAGAATTGACTTGGGTTACAGGTGTAGTTCTGGCTGTATTGACCGCGTCTTTTGGTGTGACCGGTTATTCCTTACCTTGGGATCAAATTGGTTATTGGGCGGTCAAAATTGTAACAGGGGTTCCTGAAGCTATTCCTATAGTAGGATCGCCTTTGGTAGAGTTATTACGCGGAAGTACTAGTGTGGGACAATCCACTTTGACTCGTTTTTATAGTTTACACACTTTTGTATTGCCTCTCCTTACTGCTGTATTTATGTTAATGCACTTCTTAATGATACGTAAACAGGGTATTTCGGGTCCCTTATAGAGAAGATAGATCATAGATCTT